AGATTATATTGCCCCAAACTTTTATGAAATACAAGATGCTTACTAAACGATAAAAATTTAAAACAAATCCGCATTTCTTCAACCCCAGATATGCAAAGAATATCTGTACATTCTCTTATCAATCAGACAAAGTAATTGAAGTTAAACCAGACAGAATAATAAAAGTCTCATTCATATATTATTATGAATGTGATAAATTAAAAAAATTGGAAATAAAAAAATAATATAAGTATTTCAAATTAGGTAGGGGTTTGGTGTAGATTCTAAAATATGAATGATACTTATTTTGGATAAACCAAGCCAATAATAACAAGTTCTGCATCATAAACTATGTAACGTGCATATCAACACCAATTATATGGCCACAAAAAAAAAGAACATCAAAGGAGATGAAGGAAATAGAAATTTCAAAGAAAATACAAAGAAGTCAGCCCAATTCTATTTGTAATGTATCGGAGATGAATTATAACTATTATCACTCCCCCAATTTCCTAAGACTAGACTTTTTAGTTTTTCAACCAATTAATTTCGAATATTATGAAAATATTAACATTTTTTTTAGAACGCAGAAAAAAAAAAAAATAGAAAGAAAATCAAAAAAATAATTCATTTTTATTACATATCATATACATAATATATATATTACATATTATGTATATATGATGGATGTGATCTAGATCACAAATAAAAAAAGTTATATGCCAGGAACCAGATTTGAACTGGTGACACGAGGATTTTCAGTCCTCTGCTCTACCAGCTGAGCTATCCCGACCATTCTTGAAGCATCAACCTAATTTTTATTTTAAGAGATTAGCAGAGTATATGTCAACTAAAAAAAAACAAAAAAAATCAAACTTTGTAAATTAGTTTCAGTAATAATAATGATTATGTATTGCTGATCATTCATATGAGAATTCATTACTCAACTCAAAGGTAAGATATTAATTTGTGCGTTTATCATCAAAAAAATATTGGATAAAAAATTATAGAATTAAACAGGCCCTTTGGGGATAGAGGGACTTGAACCCTCACGATTTCTAAAGTCGACGGATTTTCCTCTTACTATAAATTTCATTGTTGTCAGTATTGACATGTAAAATGGGACTCTATCTTTATTCTCGTCTGATTAATTAAGTTCTTCAAAGGATCTATCAGACTATAATGGAGTGAATGATTTGATCAATGATTATTCTATTTTTTCAGAAACTCTGAAACTTGGAATTGGTTTGATTCACATCTTTCATTTGTGATCAAAATATTCACAAACAAATATTTAGAGTCTTCATTAATCAGTTAAAAAAATATTTCAGTACATTATATATATACTCCTTATATATTCTTGATCTATTCCTGAAATTTTGATGGAAGAATTCCTTTCCTAAAACAAAAAGAAAAGTTGTCAACTCCATTTGTTAGAACAGCTTCCATTGAGTCTCTGCACCTATCCTCTTTTTTCACTTTCTTAAGTTTTTTGTTTTTGGAAAATTTTGGAAAAGAGGATTTGGCTCAGGATTGCCCATTGTGAATTCCAGGGTTTCTCTGAATTTGAAAGTTATTACTTGGTTAGTTTCCATACCAAGACTCAATTCAAATTAAGTCCGTAGCGTCTACCAATTTCGCCATATCCCCTTCTTTTTTCTTTGAGATTCCGATTTTTTATTAGAATACTTTTTGATTCTAAAATATTAGAATAAAAAGAAGTATGCTGGAACTGATGAATTCTTTCGATACCGTTAATTTATTAGATATTCATTTCTATATTGAAAAATGCTTACTGCTTTTTTTTTATTTAATTGATTTTCTTTGATCTATATTGCATACTCTTATTTGATTGAATCAGAAATGATTGTAATATATCTGTATTCACAATTCAATATACACAGATATATACAATATAGATATATATACTCTATGTCCCCTACTTCCATACTTTTTTTTGATGCAATTTGAAATACTCGAATGTTCGATTCTTTTTTTTCGGCTTAGTTTTTATTACCTTTTCGAATGAAAAAAAGGGAATCCTTTATTATGATCTAGATTGGAGTTTTCCCTCTTTCTTTCATTTTTTGTATTAAAGTGTACAGATACAGACTACCTACAACATAACTAAAACTAATCTAATGATTCTAACTAATCATTAAATTAGTTTAGAATTAGACATTCATTTAGAAATATTGAATTCCTAATTCCTTATCCAATTTACTTTGATAATTTAAGATAATCTAATTTTTTAGATAATCCAATATTTTAGAATTATAATGTATAAATCGATATATTATGCATATTCAATTATATATTACACATATTAAATCTTAATGTATAAAAATATTGTAATATATTACTGTTTACTGTACTCTAATTATTCATTATTCTAATTTTTTTTATTAATATAAACCATAAAAAATTAGAATATTTTATTGCTAATTCTAAATGGTATCTAATTCCAAATACTATAAAAATAAAAAAATATTTTTATTAATACCTATGTATATGTTAGTAATTTGAATATTATAGAAAAAAAGAAAATATTACTATACTAATTAATCCTTATCTTCCAATTGTTATGTTTTTTATATTATGTACAAAAATATCAAATAAATACAAAATATTAGATATTCTTTATTTTTTCTATATTCGTATTAATTGAATTTATGTTATGAATAGCTAAAATTACTAACAAAGATACCAGCGATTAGTTTATTAAATTACTTTACATACGCAATTTCTATAATGTGAGCCCGCTTAGCTCAGAGGTTAGAGCATCGCATTTGTAATGCGATGGTCATCGGTTCGATTCCGATAGCTGGCTTTTCTCGATTTGTTTTTGATTTTTTAGATTTTACATAATTAATAATGTCCCTTTTTTAGAAAAGAAATATATTAGGGAGTTTTATCTCTGTAGACCAAATCAAGAAAGGAACCTACTTTTTTTTTATTCTTATATACAATAGATAGAATAAGGTTCAGATATTCAAAGAATTTGTATAATTCTTTTTTGTAGTACAATACTTTAATAAATAATAAAAATAAATAATAAATAGATTTCGCTTTATTTATCATATATCATATATATTTTTAGTCAGTTTAGTTTTAATTTAGATTTATGTATGAGATTTTCCATTTTAAATTAAAAAAAGGAGTCTTTATGTCACGTTACAGAGGACCTCGTTTCAAAAAAATACGCCGTCTGGGATCTTTACCAGGACTAACTAGTAAAATGCCAACAGTCAAAAACGAACTTAGAAACCAATCACGTTCCAGTAAAAAATCTCAATATCGTATTCGTTTAGAAGAAAAACAAAAATTGCGTTTTCATTATGGTCTTACAGAACGACAATTACTAAAATATATTCGTATCGCCGGAAAAGCTAAAGGGTCAACCGGTCAGGTTTTATTACAATTACTTGAAATGCGCTTGGATAATATTCTTTTTCGGTTGGGTATGGCTATGACTATTCCTCAAGCCCGCCAATTAATTAACCATAGACATGTTTTAGTTAATGGTCGTATAGTAGATATACCAAGTTATCGTTGTAAACCTCAAGATATTATTACAGCCAAGGATGAACAAAAATCTAGAACTTTGATTCAAAATTATCTTGATTCAGCCCCCCGTGAGAAATTACCCAATCATTTGACTCTTCAGCCATTCCAATATAAAGGACTAATCAACCAAATAATAGATAATAAATGGGTAGGTGTGAAAATAAATGAATTACTGGTTGTAGAGTATTATTCTCGTCAGACTTAAACCTAACCAAAATATAAAATTACACGAGTTTTGGTCCGAGGATTTTCCGCCATTCATGTATCATCGACATGGATATAGAAAGGAAGGTTTTCATTTCTCACTTTTTTTCACTATTTTACATACTACCGAAAAATTAGGAATAGAAAATTCAAAAAAAAGTTGAAATAATGGGTACCATTATTATTTGAAATATTGCGATTAGTAATACTTATAAATTTGGTAAAGGTTCGGAAAGAGAGGGATTCGAACCCTCGGTAAACAAAAGCTTACATAGCAGTTCCAATGCTACGCCTTGAACCACTCGGCCATCTCTCCTAAATAATGATGTCCAGAAACCGGGTAAATAGTGAATCATTCATATTCGATTTTGGTAGGCGCATAAAATCAATTCAAACTATAAAAATAGAAAGAAAATGAAAAAAAAAAACCTCTGAGGCCTTAGGATAAATAAATTTTATTTATGAGTCTATTTTTACGTTATTTCGTATTGTATTATACAATTCCTTTATTTGTGGGATTACTTTGATTTCTCACGTGATAAATATAATTCTAAATTATAGAATGGATTTCTACCTATGCCTAGATCTCGGATAAATGAAAATTTTATTGATAAAACCTTTTCAATTGTAGCCAATATCTTATTACGAATAATTCCGACAACTTCAGGAGAAAAGAAGGCATTCACTTATTACAGAGATGGTGCGATTTGATTCTTTTTTTTTTGAACTATTTCAGTTATCAAGATAGGTCTTAGGAGAAAGACATATTTTTCGGAGAGAAATACAAAAAATTGAAAAAACCTACGCTTGCTGAAGGTGAATTTTGTAAATAAAACGAGAAATTCCTTCTGTCATGTATCCCCGATTAATGCAGCCTCGTATACTTCAATTTTAGGTTCACAGTATTAAGATAGTATTAAGCGAAAGGTTATACCTATACTTATGGGGTTAGGTCAACTCTACTCCACTAGTACCAATAGGCAGCATGGAGGAAGAATCACTACGCTCGGGAATCAACAACATGAAAACTTTGTAAAAAAATCCTTCCTTGTATTATCGAGATAGGAACTAACAAGAATGGTTGGGACAATAAACATCCATCTCGTTTGTATTTTGGATACCCATATAACCATCGAAGATTGTTGAAGTGACTAATTCCGAGAAATTAAGCAACGTTGGGGACAAAGAAATTGTTGGAGTTACTATTTTTATTATTCAGTACCAACATATTTAATGTTAAGAAAAAATCT